CCTGATTAATGAATCTATAAAATCCCTCAAATTGAATCTGACTAAATCCAGGTATTGTGGACATTCCCTCATTTCCATTCCGGAGCATCTTAATCTTAAGTTTCCTGTTTATCGAAAAAATCCCATTATTGACTCACTATTCATCGAACCATACGGATCGATCTAGCAATGATGGAATGTATATTCTGTTTACTGAATCACATGAAATTTCAGCCAACTCCATATATGTAATGTAATGTATTTCATACGTATGAACGGAAACGAGACGGAGGAATGAAGAGCATTTTCGACGCAAGTTCGAATTTGCGACAAGTACAAATGGAAATGAATTGATAAAACATTCCTGGAAAAAAAATTCTATCACTTCCACTTATGGAGTCTTGTATAGAATATAAAAATTGATCCAATTTCTACCTATTATTATGATATTACGATCAGATTGGGTACCAAAAAAATAAATGGATTCAGGATTAAATCTGCTCTTTATGAATGAGATAAAGACAGAATAATCAGGAGCAGTATAGAATTTCCTTTTTTTAGCACACTTTAATGTTCAAAAAAGAATTCGCGGATTCTTTTTGGTAGTAGAATTTATAGATAGAATACGATTGAATTGCGTAATAGTAATAGGAGTAGTATTTATTAAGTACATGCCGATATACCTATCCGCATATCGCATCTTTTATCGTAATTTTACTTGTGGCAACAGAAGTCAGGTCGCACTATATCATAATTCCTATTTTCTATTCAAAATATTCAATGAAAAATTTAAGCACGATAATTCTCTATAGGGATATGTACATAAGAGAAAGACCCAATTCGGTATCTGTGTAACAATTTCTGTTCTGGGGTTTACATATACACATATATTTTGTTATAATTGAAATTGAAAAGGATTGATTATTGAAAATAATTGATACTGATTAGTCGTAAATCAATTTGATTTTGTTATACCATTAAAGAAACACAATTTGAGATACAAATTTAAGAACCGTTCGCTAATTCTAAAGTAAAAATAGTTAATGGTTCCAATTTGTCCTGAATTTTTCGGTCTGTGACCGGAAATCTATTTTTTCTCTTTTCAATAGAAGGAGAAGGGAAGTTTTTAAGCAGTGTGTCTTTTGAGATACAATCAATCGAAGAGAATAATCTAAACTGGATCCAATAAAAAATAGGGATTAATTTTTGAAAAGGGATAAGTACAATGGGATTCAAGATCCAAAAAAAATGAGTAATAGAATATGGATGGATAAAAATATTATCCATTTTTTTTGGATCAGATTTGGCGGCATGGCCAAGTGGTAAGGCGGGGGACTGCAAATCCTTTATCCCCAGTTCAAATCCGGGTGTCGCCTGATCAACAAAAGACTTGAAATTTCTTATTCTGCTGATCTAACTCGACAAATTCTTGCCCCGCAAGAAGCAGAGGCAAACGACTAGGCCTGTCGATACTTGATTTTGAGAATCCATAATTCTATAAAAAAAAACTGTAAATTTTTTTTTCTCAAAATCTGGGTTCTGGGTACCGGTCCAAACCGGTACCAATAGGTATGAAGTAACCCTTACTTATTAATGATTGATTCGGACATTTATTTGATTTATGATATCAATTGAATCAAATAAATAGTGAGAGTCAATTCTGGGATTCAGAATTACGAAAGTAAGAGGTCGGAAATCTTAGTATCCAAAGGTTCCTAAAGGACACTCCATTTTTGCTCCTAGGATTGAAGAAGAGATTATACGAAAGACTATCAAGACTTCCTAATTATCTTACACTACCTATACTAAATACTAAAATAGTGTCTACTGACTCTGTCTGGAATTAGATTGAATAGAATAGGCTGATGGGAAATCAATTTAGAAGTTGTGGAAAGGACTGAAGATACTTTGTATCCAGACTCACGAGAGGCTTTGAGTACTCAAACATTCAATCAACATGGTTGGGCGGCTCTTATTTATAGAGTAAAAAGAAAAGTTGAAAAAAAAAAATTCTTTGCCCGTGTAGGGGATTACAAAAAAAAGAATGTATGTAATAATGGTGGTGGTGTCTTACCATTCCATTCTTTCACAGAAAGAAAGACGTAAGCCTTAGATCAAATAAAATAGAGGTATCTGATAGATGGTTATCTATCTTGATGGTATATTTTGACGTCTTTTGCTTATGAAAGAAAGGTAACAAACAATAGGTCTTACTATTTCTACATGTTCCATTAGGAGCATTCCTTTGCTATTTCCAAATAAAAGGTGTGTGTATCGTATTTGTGCTTAATGCTTCCCGATTCTACCAGAAATTTTATAATATAGGAACTTGTTACGAGTAGATTCATTGGATTAGTTCATCAATAGCCTTAAGTCAGAATCCTATTTTCTTTTGACTCTGCACCATTGATTCCACTATGATTATTGATCAATAATCAATAATGAAATAATTCCTTCATAGAGATAGGAGACATAATTCACATGGATATAGTAAGTCTCACTTGGGCTGCTTTAATGGTAGTCTTTACATTTTCCCTCTCACTCGTAGTATGGGGAAGAAGTGGACTCTAGGGGTACTACTAATTGAATAATCGATTGAGTGATCGAATTGTATCAATCGTTTAATTGATCGTTTTGCGAAACTAAAAAAAAAAAAAAGATTCCTTGGTTTCGTTTTATTTTATTTTTATTTTATATAGTTAATATATGCCCATACCCATACTATTTTTCCTCCATTGATTTTTTCGATGGATCTCGGGACTTATACTTATATATATATATATATTTTTTTAGTTTATTAATATATATATTTTTAGTTTATTATATATAAATAAATATATATTATATATAAATCTAATTATTAATATAAATCTATATATTAAGTTATAAGTTATAAGAAGCCTAGGAATTAGAAGAGTTGGCCTTGGATTATTTTGGATTGATCGAAACCCATACAAGTAGATGTAGCGAAAAAAAAAGAAATAGAATTAGACTGCTATTTCGATGTATATGTATTAGATGTACATCTAATACATGTACATATTATAAATTGATCTATATCTATATAAAACCATATCTGTATACAACTTTATATGATAAAATTTATATGATCATACTATTTAATGATCATACTATTTATATGATAATAAATTTATATGATAAAAATATACAATACTATCTAGTGCGGTAGAAAGAACTATATATAATATAGTTCTTTCTACCTCACTATCTCAGATACTTATGATTCCAGCCAAATCATTTCATTTAAAACTTGGAGTTTTAATCCCTTTCTTTTATTTCTTCAATCATTGATAAGAACTAATAATCCAACCAAGTTTCAGTTAAATTAATCATTTTGACTGACTGTTTTTACGTAGATGATAAGTAAAAAAGCAGTAGGAACTAGAATGAACAGTGCAGTAGCAATAAATGCGAGAATATTGACTTCCATAATCTCATTGTTTTTTTTACTTCACAATAACTCGGGATCTAATCCCATAGAGATAAGAAATTTGACTCCTGTCAATTCAATGGGATGAATTGAATTCTGATGATACTGAATCGGATCAATATTATGAATAACAATATCTGATCTATCAAATCGATTCATCGTCGAGAATTGAATAGTATAACATAAGAAAATCTTTTATTTTATCCATACTAAATCCGAAATGGGATTCTTTATTGGATCAGGAATTCCATTGAATTTTTCATCCTTTTTTCTACTTTTTTTTTTCTTTTCCATAACCTACTGTCTTTGTCTTCCTTATACAACTCTCTTTCCTTATACTTATACATACAATTATGAGATATTATATGACCGGTATTCTATGGGTCACACAGATCCAAACAGTAGAAGTGAGATGGAAAAAAGGACGGGTGTTAAGTGGAAAAGATCTAATATTCCAACAAATTTACTAAAAAGGGGTGTTGCTTGGTCTTTTATTTTATTAGTATAGTATCTCTTTCTCTTCTTCTTTCTTGGATTGAGACTAGAACGCATACATCAAAAATTCAGTGTGCAATTTGCATGAGAATAGATAGATTGTTTCCAATTAGTAATTGAGGATACACGAACAAAGTCGAGGTAATTATGTTAAGTTCATTGTGTATCGTACAATAAACGAATACAATTTGTGTATGTACTCCCGGTAAAAATAGGGGAACTCTATTCCATTTCATTGTTCAAGAACAATTGAAAAAGAAAGTCAGACGAGTATGGTATCTATTAAAATACTGAATATAGTAATGCCACCGATTGTACCAACTTACATATGTCTCCCCTTATCAATCGGTATTAGTGAAAGAAATTGAAATTCCCGTACTTGTCTGATGATAAATGCGAAACGAAAAACAAAAGAAATAAGGATCCCCGCTGGGGATTAGATCTTGCTACCTGTCCCCCCTTTCGCAGAAAATGGAGAGATGAATTGATAAATTCATCGGATCCTAGTTCGGGACTGACGGGGCTCGAACCCGCAGCTTCCGCCTTGACAGGGCGGTGCTCTGACCAATTGAACTACAATCCCAGCAAGGTGTATGGCATACATATTCTTACTAGTTTTATAAGAACATTCTATTCGTTGTGTTGTAACAGAAACACGAATGATATACTGAATATCCACATGGATATGGAATATAGTGAGAGCGACACGGATTACTAGTAACGAGTGGTTATTTTATTGCCAAAAAAATGGATAATCAATTTTTCAATGAGAAAAAGAACTATTTTCATTTTTATGATACTTAATCTTAATTAAGTATCATTAATCTAGATCGTTAGAAAAATCAGAACGAATGAGAAAAACATGGATAGAGAAAAAATTGACTCTTTCTCTTCATTTCTACGGATCAGGCATTTCTGTTTCTGGAGGACAAATTGGTTATTTCATATTCATGGAGCAACGAATTATTGGGCCGAGCTGGATTTGAACCAGCGTAGACATATCGTCAACGAATTTACAGTCCGTCCCCATTAACCGCTCGGGCATCGACCCAGGAAGAATTAATTCTAGATTTAT